TAGCTAATAGGAATCGCCAAGAATGCAAATATAAGTATATAAGTATAAGTATATTAATTAATAGCTAACAATAGTTTATTGAATAAGTATTAATAGCTAACATTTGAATCCCTATGCAGGTATAATTTATCTTATGTGAGCCTGCTTAGCTCAGAGGTTAGAGCATCGCATTTGTAATGCGATGGTCATCGGTTCGATTCCGATAGCCGGCTTTTCTCTATTTATTTTCTTCGAGTTTTTACATGATTGAGAATGCCCTTTTGAAATCCGAAATCAAATAATATCGAAAAATATATTTTTTATCTTATAGGAACTTACAACTATGCCATGAAAAGAATCCCTTTTATCTATTTTTTATCTATATAGAATCTTTATATAGAATATATATATATATAGAATAGAAAGGTCTGGATATTTATTCATCTAATTATTCTTTAGAGTACAAGTACACTACTTCCGTAAACTTCGCTTCATTTATCATTTAGTTCAGTTTTAGTTTAGGTTTATTCTGTAAAATGAAATTTCATCAATAAGAATTCAATATAAATAAGAATAAGGAGTCTTTATGTCGCGTTACCGGGGACCTCGTTTCAAAAAAATACGCCGCCTGGGAGCTTTACCGGGACTAACTAATAAAAGGCCTAGAGCCGGAAGTGATCTTAGAAACCAATCACGTTCCGGTAAAAAATCTCAATATCGTATTCGTCTAGAAGAAAAACAAAAGTTGCGTTTTCATTATGGTCTTACAGAACGACAATTACTTAAATACGTTCGTATCGCCGGCAAAGCCAAGGGGTCAACAGGTCAGGTTTTACTCCAATTACTTGAAATGCGCTTGGATAACATCCTTTTTCGATTGGGTATGGCTCCGACTATTCCTGGAGCCCGTCAATTGGTTAACCATAGACATATTTTAGTCAATGGTCGTATAGTAGATATACCAAGTTATCGCTGCAAACCCCGAGATATTATTACGGCGAGGGATGAACAAAACTCTAGAGCTCTGATTCAAAATTCTTTCGATTCATCCTATCAGGACGAAATGCCAAAACATTTGACTCTTCAACCATTCCAATATAAAGGATTAGTCAATCAAATAATAGATAGTAAATGGGTCGGTTTGAAAATAAATGAATTGCTAGTCGTAGAATATTATTCGCGCCAGACCTAAACCTAACGAAAAGAAAATAAAAAATCACAAGGGTTCGGACAATTTTGATCCCTTTCGTCGAAGTAAATTAACCTAAGGTTAAGATAAATAAGAGTTTGATCCGGATTTTTCTCCGATTTAGGTATCATAGAACGGGAGGGAGGTTTTCATTCCTTGTCTACTCTTTTCCTTTCAGTATTTTCCGTGACACAGTAATTAGTAATAAAATATATATCAAAGAAAGGTCTAACTGTTTTGTGTTGGAATATAATTTTATATATTTTACTCTTTTGGTTAGTAAGATCGGTGAATTAGATGAAGGTACGGAAAGAGAGGGATTCGAACCCTCGGTAAACAAAAGCCTACATAGCAGTTCCAATGCTACGCCTTCAACCACTCGGCCATCTCTCCTACATAATGATTATGACCCAAAAACCGAGTGAATAGCGAGCCGGTACTAGTAGATTATTGGATAGGAACGACCAATTAATTATAACTATAAAAAATAGATAAATTTTCATCAAAGTCAAAGAAAGATCTTTCTTTTGAGGTTAGGCGGATAAATATAAAATATGAAAACTATTAGAAACATTCTATTCATGTTTGCAAAACCAGCCTTCGCCTCTTTTTCTGTTATTTTATACCGGTACCGAAGGCAATCACTAAATTATAACGAATCAGCTGATTGATGGGTCTATTTTTGCACTTAGGTTAATGGATCTCTTTAGATCACGATTCTATTTAGATTATAATTCCATATCTTATATCTTAAGAATTCTCAAATTCCTTTCCAGTCCAGTATTCAGAATATATATAGTTGATTGTATAGTGTATACCTCCTATACATACAAAATAAAACGGGCGGGTTTTTTCATCATAGAATGGTTATTCGATCTTTTTTTCTTCTTTGGATGAGAATTTAATAAAAAAATTTTTCGTTATTCTCATTCGTTATTCTCATCTGTAACTTCAATGAAATTGAATACTTTCTTTTGTTGGTATACTACTCCATTTACATTAGGATGAAATCGAAGCGTACTCCAATATTTATTTCTTTGTTTTTTTTTTTTTATTCCTGTCAAAAAGGAACAATTTGAATAAATATAAATATATAAATACAGGGCCCATATCTTTTTTATTAATGAATCTGTTTTTATGTTATTTCGTACTGTACAATTCTTTTCTTTGTGGGATCGGTTTACCACTAGAGGTAATGAGAATAATTATAGAATGGATTGCTACCTATGCCTAGATCGCGGATAAATGGAAATTTTATTGATAAGACCTTTTCAATTATAGCCAATATCTTATTACGAATAATTCCGACAACTTCAGGAGAAAAAGAGGCAT